TATATGTAAAAAATAAAAAATAATTAATATAATTAAAAATGTTTTTTTTATTAGCACTAAATTGCGAGCTTTAAAGCAAAAATAAAAATAAAGAAGGAAAAAAAGTTTAAAAATGAAGATTATATATTAAATTAAATTTATATAACCCCATATTTTATTTTTAAAATTTTCTTTTTAATTAAATATATTAATATTATATTAATAGATATGTATAAAAAATAGTGTCTTCTTGAAGAATGAAACTTTAATCTGCTAGAATTTAAGTTTCAAGTAAGAAGACACTATTTTATTTCTAAAGATATAATATTAATAAATTACAAAAGGATCTAGATTTATTAACAAATCCTTTTATACTTAAAATAAAATACAATTTAGAATGACATAAATATTTACACTATTTATGTATAGATCAAAGAACATTCTTTAACTACACTAAAAACTTTACTTTAAATATAATAAATTTTCATACAGATGGATTGAATATAAGCATTTATAATTTACTTAGATAGAATAATGGTTTAACTACATTTAATTTAATATATAATTAAATGAATAAATATATAGATCTTAATTTAAATTTTTTAATATATATATTATATCTTAAATAATATCAATATATATTCACTATATAATTCATTTAATGTATAAAAGTTAATTAAATATATTAAAATAATAAAATGTATATAAATTAAGAGGTTCTAAAAAATCGTCGAGGGGTCTTGTTTAAGTTTCAAAAAAAATTACTAGCATTAAATTAGACTAAAGGTGTTAATATTAAAAAAGTTCTAAAATTATAACTAATGAATAACATTATTTCTCTTATTTACTAATTAATTTAAGAATTATATAAAAAAAGGGGAAAGAGAGGGGAAGAACGGATTCTAATTTTAAAAATGTATAAAATATTTATTTAATTAGTATGTTTGTTATATAGAACAAATTTTAGTGCTTGGTGTGATTTATATTGTATTTGGGTTAGTATTATGGTTACTAGTTAGATCTAAAGTTTTATCCTGGCTTATTCTTTCATTTTTAGGTCAACGGTACATGTAAAATTTATTGTGACAATAAGATTCATTGTTAAAGATACTAAAGGTCAATGAATTAATTAAAGGAAGAGGTTTCGTTAAGAAATAAATTCTCAGTACCTAGTACTAATTAGATAAATGTAAGTTGGAATTGATGATCCTAATTAAATATCTGGCTAAAATTTGTGCCAGCAGCCGCGGTTATACTGAAAGGTAGATTGAAAGAAATTTGGTTAAAAACAGTTAGGTTAGTTAATTATTTTTTTTTTTATAAATCTGTACTAATAAAGGGTGAAATCAATTTTTTAGTATACAGTAGAATAAAAACTTTGATTATAGCTGAGGCTGTTAAGATAAAGAGATGAACCAGGATTAGATACCCTGTTACACTTTATTTAAATTGTTATTACCTGGGTACTAAACAGTTATTATCTTGAAACTCAAAGGATTTGGCGGTAACTTAGTCTATTTAGAGGAACCTGTCCTGTAATCGATAGTCCACGAAGAATCTTACTCTATTTTGTAGAAATACAGTTTGTATACCGTCATTATTAGGTAACTTTTATAAAAGATAAAGTTACTATAATAGTTTTGCTAATATATTAGATCAAGGTGCAGCTTATAGTAGAGGAAGAGATGGGTTACAATATACTAAAATAAACGGAACAACAAATGAATATTTGTTATAAAGGTGGATTTAAAAGTAAGAAGATTTTAATAAGATCTTTTGATTTTAGCTCTAGGTTATGTACACATCGCCCGTCGCTCTCGTTAATTAAAGCGAGATAAGTCGTAACATAGTAGGTGTACTGGAAAGTGTACCTAGAATTTTCAAGATAGAGCTTGAACAGTTAAGCATCTCACTTACGTTGAGAAGTTCGTTGTGCAAATCAATGTATCTTGAAAATTAAATCTTATTAGCTGAATTAATAATGTCGTTGTTACTGGTAGTAATAAAATTATTTTAAAATTTCATTATTTTAGTAGAGTGAATCGAAAAAAATATATAAGAGTTATAGAGTAAAGTACTGTAAAGGAAAGATGAAATATATTGAAAATTGAATTTATATAAAGTAAAGTTAAAAACTTGTACCTTGTGTATTAGGGAAAATCAAAATAAGCTTAATAAAAAAGGATTCCCGAAAGAAAAAGAGCTAACATGAATATGTAGTTTTCGTTTTAATGAAATTATAAAGTTTATGTTAGTAGTGAAATGCTAATCGATTTTTCATATCTGGTTATAGGTGAATTAAATTAAATTTAATTATCTTGTGGCACAATAAAGCTACAAGGTAGTAAAGAGTAGGAGGGAAAAGCTTCTTATTCTAAAATAGGTGGATCATGATCAAAAGAAAAGAAAATATTGTTGAGTTAGGCTTAAAAACAGCTATATTAATAAAACGTTCTAGTTAATGCAATATTGAAAGTTATTAATATTTTGATAATAAATCTGATTTGAGTAGCCAATTGTCATGATAAATAAAATATCATAAGTAATAATGATTTTATTAGTAGAAATAATATGTGATAAAATAAAGTAAAATAAAAGTAAAATTTTTAGTTATTTGAGATATAATTAAGGAACTCGGCAAATATTACTTTTGCCTGTTTATCAAAAACATGTCTATATGATTGTTATATAAAGTCTAGCCTGCCCACTGATTTAGTTTAAAGGGCCGCGGTATATTGACCGTGCGAAGGTAGCATAATCATTAGTCTTTTAATTGAAGGCTTGTATGAATGGTTGGACAAAAAGTAAGCTGTCTCAATTATAATGATTGAACTTAACTTTTAAGTGAAAAGGCTTAAATAAATTAAGGGGACGATAAGACCCTATAAAGCTTGACAATAATTTAATTATACTATCAATTGTTAGTATAACTTGGTTTTAATTAAGATTTGTTGCGTTGGGGCGACGAGAATATAATAGGTAACTGTTCTTAAATATTTAATAACAAATATAATTGAAAATTAGTGTGATCCTCTATTAGCGATTAAAAGATTAAGTTACTTTAGGGATAACAGCGTAATCTTCTTTGAGAGTCCCTATCGACAAGAAGGTTTGCGACCTCGATGTTGAATTAAGGTATCCTTATGATGCAGCAGTTATAAAGGAAGGTCTGTTCGACCTTTAAATCCTTACATGATTTGAGTTCAGACCGGCGTGAGCCAGGTCGGTTTCTATCTCTTAATTTTATAAAAGGTATCTTAGTACGAAAGGATTAGGTAGCTGGAATAATTTCTATTTGATGTGATTAAGCATAATATGTCTGTTGCCTTGGCAGAGTTATGCATTGGACTTAGGATCCAATAATGTGGGTTTAACCCCACAGGTAATACTGTGATAACATTAATTATAGTTATTAATTATTTATTGTTAATTATTTGTGTCTTAGTAGGAGTTGCTTTTGTGACTTTATTGGAACGTAAGATTTTAGGTTATATTCAAATCCGTAAAGGGCCTAATAAAGTAGGGTTTATAGGGCTATTACAGCCATTCGCTGATGCTGTAAAGTTATTTACTAAAGAGCAGACTTTACCAGTTATATCTAACTTTTTGCCCTATTATCTCTCGCCTGTCTTTAGTTTATTCGTGTCTTTAATTGTATGGTTAGTAATGCCTTATGAATTAGGGCTGATAAATTTTAGAATGAGAACTTTGTTCTTTTTATGTTGTACTAGATTAGGGGTATACACAACGATGAGAGCGGGGTGGGCCTCTAATTCTAAGTATTCTTTATTAGGTAGTTTGCGAGCTGTAGCTCAAACTATCTCTTATGAAGTAAGACTTGCTTTAATTTTGTTGTCATTTATTTTTTTAGTTGGGGGGTTTGATTTAACTTTATTCAGTCTATACCAGCGAGATGTATGATTATTATGATTTACTTTCCCCTTAGCTTTGATTTGATTTGCTTCTTGCTTAGCTGAGACTAACCGGACTCCTTTCGACTTTGCTGAAGGGGAATCTGAGTTGGTATCAGGATTTAATACTGAATATAGAAGAGGAGGGTTTGCTTTGATTTTTATGGCAGAATATGCTAGAATTTTATTTATGAGAATGCTATTTGCCCTTATTTTTTTAGGGGGAAATTTAATTAGACCTTTTTACTATTTAAAGTTAGTAATAGTTGCTTTTGCTTTTGTGTGAGTTCGTGGTACTTTACCGCGGTTCCGATATGATAAATTGATATATTTAGCTTGGAAAAGATTTTTGCCTGTGGCTTTAAATTATTTGGTGTTCTTTATGGGAGTTAAGTCAATTTGTTTTATTTATATATTATAGTTGTAGTTTTTTAAGAAAAAGTTATTAGAGGATTCGAACCTCTATAGCGAGCTTTCAAAACACGTGCTTTCCTGTCAGCCAAATAACTTTTAATCTAGTATCTTATCTCATCAAATAAGGGTAAGTGGGTTGACAATATAATAAGAAAAGTATATAACAGTAAGAATTTGCCCTGTAAGTACATAAGGGTCTTCGACGGGCCGAGCTCCAATTCAGGTTAGTAAAAATACAATGCTGACTAGAGACCAGAATATAAGTTGATTTAAAGGATAAAAAGTTAAACTTCGGAATTTTGCCGCATGAGTGAAAGGAAGAATAAGAAGAATAAGAATAGATATAACCAGTGCAATAACACCTCCTAGTTTATTTGGGATAGATCGTAGAATCGCGTATGCAAATAAGAAATATCATTCTGGCTGAATATGAGCTGGGGTTACAAGAGGGTTTGCGGGGATAAAATTGTCTGGGTCTCCCAGTAAATAAGGGTTAAGTAAAGTTAATAAAATAAGAGCTGCTAGTATAACGATAAATCCCGTAATATCTTTAAATGTAAAGTATGGGTGGAAGGGGACTTTATCAACGTTTCTAACAATTCCTAAGGGGTTATTAGATCCTGTTTGATGAATAAAGAGAATATGGATAATAGTTGCTGCTGCTACGATAAATGGGAATAAAAAATGGAAAGTGAAGAATCGTGTTAAAGTAGCATTATCTACTGCAAACCCTCCTCAAATTCATTGTACAAGGTCTGTTCCAATGTAAGGAATGGCTGAAAATAAATTTGTAATTACAGTTGCTCCTCAAAAAGACATTTGTCCTCATGGTAAAACATATCCTAGAAAGGCCGTTGCTATTACTAAAAGTAAAATTACAACACCTACTGATCATGCGTGGAGATATAAGAATGAACCGTAGTAAATACCTCGTCCTGTATGTATATATAAGCAAATAAAAAAAAAGGAAGCACCATTGGCATGTAGTGTTCGTAATAGTCATCCATAGTTTACATCTCGACAAATATGGGCAACGCTTGAGAAAGCGAGGTCTACGTGAGCAGTGTAATGTATAGCTAAGAAGAGACCAGTTACAATTTGAATAACTAGACATAAACCAAGGAGAGATCCAAAATTTCATAAGGTTGAAATATTAGCTGGGGCTGGTAAGTCTACAACGGCTCCATTTAAAATTTTGAATAATGGGTGTGATTTACGGATTGGTATTGTCATTTATTAAGAAGATAGTCGCAGAGGACCAAAAAAAGTGTTAGTGATCTTTACGACTACAATTAATGTTAATAGAAGGTATATTACAATAAATAAAGTCAGGTTTATAGTAGTATAGTTATAAATAGATCTTAATAAAGATTGAGTTGAAGAGAATTGATCGTTAGTTAATGAAGATTGTTGAATTGAAAGAGGGGTGTTTAGTAAAAGAGGGTCTATAAAAATTATTATCAACCCTGCTGAAGCAATAAAAGCAGATATTAAAGATAAGGATGTTGAAAAACTAAATGATTCGTTGGAAGCAAGAGAAGCTACATAAATAAATAGTACTAGTATAGCTCCTAAAAAAATAAGGAATAGAATATAAGAGAATCAAAAAGAGTTTATTGATAGGCCTGCAGTAACGCAAATTATAATGGTTTGAAATAATAGCATGAGTCCTATGGCTAAGGGATGAAGAAGTTGAGTGAAAATCAAAGAAGAAATGATAATTATAGGTGAAAAAATAATAATTAATGAAATACAGAGAATAGTTTAATTAAAATGTTAGTTTTGGGAACTGGTGATAGGAGGTAACTCTTTTCTCTGATGCTTTAAGAAGAATCAATACTTCAATTCCGATTTACAAGACCGGTGTTTTATTTAAACTATTAAAACTAATGTTAATTCTTAATTTTTATTATATTGTTCCTGTAGTGAGAGTTTTATGTGGGTTGTGAGTTTTTGTTTCTAAGCGTAAGCATTTATTAAATACTTTACTAAGTCTAGAATATATTATGCTAAGAATTTTTTGGATTATAAGATTGCATTTATCGAATATAGGGCATGAAAGTTATTTTGTATTATTTTTTTTAACCTTGGCTGCCTGTGAGGGAGCTTTAGGTTTAGCCCTTTTAGTTTCTGTGGTACGAACCCATGGTAATGATTGTTTTAGTAGTTTTAGAGTATTACAATGTTAAAGTTTTTGTTAGCATGTGTTATATTGATACCTTTAGTAAATTCATGATGGGCCGTTCAAAGCTCATTATTTATACTTTCTTTTATTATAATTGTTTACTGTCATCACGATTTTAGTAGTTATATAATAGGATGATGCTTTAATATTGATTCTTTGGGGTATATTTTAATTTTACTGAGTTTTTGAATTACAAGCCTTGTGGTTTGTTCTAGACAAAAAGTATTAAAAGATGATAATTATCCTTCTCTTTTCTTATTGGTTAATATTCTTCTTTTATTTTTTCTAGTTATAACTTTTTCGGTTAATGATTACTTATTGTTTTATATTAGCTTCGAAAGTTCTTTAATTCCCACACTAATTCTTATTTTAGGTTGGGGTTATCAGCCAGAGCGGCTACAGGCGGGGGTTTACATATTATTTTATACTTTATTTGCTTCATTGCCTTTATTAGTATCTTTGATTAGACTGTATAATATAAGAGGTAGTTTGACTCTAGGCTTGGTAGAAAATGTTAGTGGAATTGGTTTCGTTCCTTGTGTATGGTATGTAGTTACCGTGTTTGCTTTTATCGTAAAATTGCCTATATTTTTAGTTCATTTATGACTACCAAAGGCACATGTAGAAGCTCCTGTTGCAGGATCAATAATTCTTGCGGGGGTGTTACTAAAGCTAGGTGGATATGGATTAATTCGAGTATTACCTTTATTCGGAGAAGTTAATAAGAGTTTATCTTGGCTGTGAGTAAGAATTAGTTTAGTAGGAGGTGTAGTAGTAAGTTTAATATGTTTACGTCAAGTAGATATAAAGGCTTTAATTGCTTATTCATCTGTTGCTCATATAGGACTTGTTTTATCTGGTCTTGTAGTATTTGGGTGATGGGGTTTAAATGGAGCTGTAGTAGTAATAATTGGGCATGGTTTATGTTCTTCTGGTTTATTTTGTTTGGCTAATATAGTTTACGAACGAGTGGGTAGTCGGAGCTTACTAATTAGTAAAGGTTTAATAAATTTTATACCTAGAATAGCATTGTGATGGTTCTTGCTAAGTGCAGGTAATATAGCAGCTCCTCCTACTTTAAATTTATTGGGAGAAATTAGATTAATCATTAGAGTTGTTTCATGAAGTAAGGTAAGAATATTATCTATTGCTTTATTGTCTTTTTTTAGAGCTGCTTATACTTTATATATGTTCTCTCTGAGACAACACGGTAAATATTATAGTTCTCTATTTTCATGTTGCTCTGGTAAAGTTCGAGAATATTTAATTTTAATATTACATTGATTGCCTTTAAATATATTAATTCTAAAAAGAAGAACAATTATATGTATTTTATAAATTTAAGTAGTTTAAATAAAACGTCGGTTTGTGGTGCCGAAGATATGAGTTTAATTCATTTTGAATCGTGGTATGAATGGTTTCAATATATTTATCAAGAATATTATTTTTAGTTAGAGGATCTTTAAGCTGCTTAATGTTTTCATTAATGTGTTTAAAAAGAGGGCAAGCTTGATTTATTGAGTGAGAACTCTTAAGCTTAAATTCTAGTTCTATTGTAATAACTTTAATTTTAGATTGAATGTCTTTTATGTTTTTAGGGTTTGTAATATTCATTTCTTCTATAGTATTATATTATAGAGGAGAATATATGTCTGGAGATAACAATATAAATCGTTTTATATATTTAGTGTTAGCTTTTGTAATATCTATGGGGTTTTTGATTATTAGCCCTAACTTAGTTAGAATTCTTCTAGGGTGAGATGGTTTAGGGTTGGTGTCTTATGCTTTGGTTATTTATTATCAAAACGAAAAATCAGCTAATGCTGGAATATTAACAGCTCTTTCAAACCGAGTAGGAGATGTAGCTATCTTACTGGCAATTTCTCTGTTTTTTAGTTGCGGGGGATGAAACTTCTTGTTTTATGTTGACAATATACCTTCTATAAATGTAAATGGTTTATTGTGTGGTCTAGTCGTTTTAGCAGCTATAACTAAAAGAGCTCAAATTCCTTTTTCTGCTTGGCTTCCAGCTGCTATGGCTGCTCCTACTCCGGTGTCGGCTTTAGTTCACTCTTCTACACTAGTAACAGCGGGGGTTTATTTATTAATTCGGTTTAGTCCTGCTTTAGAGGGACGATTATCACAAATAGTTCTATTATTGTTATCTAGATTAACAATATTTATGGCTGGACTGGGAGCAAATTTTGAGTATGATTTGAAAAAAATTATTGCTTTATCTACATTAAGTCAGTTGGGAGTGATAATAAGCATTCTATCTCTAGGTTATGCGGACCTTGCTTTTTTTCATTTATTAGCTCATGCTTTGTTTAAGGCTTTATTGTTCATGTGTGCTGGAGCTGTGATCCATAGTGTTAAAGATTATCAGGACATTCGAATAATAGGGGGACTAGTTTACCACATACCTTTGACAGGAATATGTATAAATCTGGCTAATTTAGCTTTATGTGGAACTCCTTTCTTGGCTGGTTTTTATTCAAAAGATATAATTTTAGAAGTTGCTTTTATATCTCCTATCAATATAATTTCTTTTTTATTATATGCTTTAGCGACGGGATTAACAGTTTGTTATACAATGCGTTTAGTTTATTATACTTTATCTGGAGATTTTAATTTAGGTAACTTATACTCTATTAGTGATGAAGGTAAAATTATAACTAGTCCAATGATTGGATTAAGAATTGGGGCTATTTTTGGAGGTGCAAGTTTAGCTTGATTAATTTTCCCTTGCCCTTATATAATTTGTATAAGCCCTTTTTTTAAAATACTTGCTTTAATTGTAAGAGTTATTGGAGGTGTTGTAGGTTATATGCTTAATTTAAATGCTGTAAATTATCAGTTAAATTCTCTAAATAAATATGAATTGGTTGTTTTTGGGGGCTCTATGTGATTTATACCGTTTTTATCTACATATGGTATTAGAAAAAGATTTTTAAAAAGAGGAGAAACTTACCAGAAAGTAGGAGATATAGGATGGTCTGAATATTACGGGGGACAAGGAATCTACTCTTTTGTCATGACTAGATCTAAAAACCTGCAAGTACTTCAAGATAATAACATAAAGGTTTATATATTAAGTTTTTTACTCTGGGTGATTGTGTTAGTATTCGTTGTAATTTATTTATATAGCTTATGTAATAGAGCATCGTGTTGAAGCTACGAAGGAGATAGCTTATATCTGTAAATATATTCTATTTATAATGCAATGTTTTTAAAAGGATTGTGTACCTTTAGTTTTACAATGAAAATGTAACGTGTTTATTACACTATAATAACAGGAATATAAACGGAGTTTAACCGCTTAAGAAAGAAGTTAGCAGCTTCTTCTTGATCTACCTATTCCTTTCTTGGTTAGAAGTAAAATTTCTTCAGTTCTATCATTAACAGTGATATGCCTCTGTTTGGCTTTAACCAAGCAAGTAAAGGTGATTTAACACCAAAGATCAGGCCGAAACTGAATGCAATATTTCGCTTTTTACTTAATGAAGTTAGCTCTTAAGGGAGCACCTTCTGAGTGCAAATCAAATGTCATTTTTGACTATAACTCCAATAAGCTCATTCTAATGCACCTTGGTTCCATTCGTGATATAGACCAATAAGCAAGATAAGGATAAAAGTAAATCCAGTAAAGGCTCAGGCTGAGATATTTGAGAAATTTACGATGATAGCGAGTGGCAGTAAGAGTGTGATTTCTACATCAAAGATGAGAAAAATAACTGCAATTAAGAAGAATCGAAGCGAAAAAGGGAGTCGGGCAGAGCCTTTTGGGTCGAAACCACACTCGAAAGGTGAATTTTTCTCCCGGTCTATGATGGTTTTTTTTGCTAAGAGGGAAGCTAAAATTATGACCACTACTCTAATAATTAAAGTAATTAGAATTGAAACTAACAAAATAATCATTGCCTTTTCTAGTAATTTACTAGACCTTCTGGTTGGAAGCCAGATATACTGTTTATACTAAAAAGGCAGCCTCCTCATCAATAAATAGAAATATAGAGGAACAGTCATACTACATCTACGAAATGTCAATATCATGCTGCAGCTTCGAATCCAAAATGGTGTGTAGACGAGAAATGACACTTATAAAGGCGGTATAGACATACTATAAGAAAGGTACTACCAATAATGACATGTAGCCCGTGGAATCCAGTGGCCACGAAGAAAGTAGAGCCATAGACTGAGTCGGCGATTGTAAATGGAGCTTCATAATATTCTAGAGCTTGAAGGGCAGTAAAGTATACTCCTAAAAAGACTGTAATAGCCAAGCCTTGGATTGATTGGGTATAATTAGCTTCCATGATAGCATGGTGAGCTCATGTTACAGTTGCACCAGAGGCAAGTAAAATGGCAGTATTAAGGAGAGGAATTTGGAAAGGGTTAAAGGTTTGGATCCCTGCAGGGGGTCAACAGCTACCTACTTCTACATTAGGAGAGAGGCTTCTGTGAAAAAATGCTCAGAAAAATGAGAAGAAAAATAGCACTTCAGATGTAATGAATAAGATTATACCTCATCGAAGCCCAATAGTTACTACTTTGGTGTGTATTCCTTGATAAGTACCTTCTCGCGTAATATCTCGTCATCATTGAATTATAGTAAGTGTAGTTGCGATAACTCCTAATACTAGAAGATCGGGATTAAACTGGTGGAATCATTTAACTAGTCCTGTAGTTAACATTATAGCTCTAATTGACCCTGTAAGTGGTCAAGGTCTTATATCTACTAAGTGAAAAGCGTGGTGTCCGTGAGATGATGTCATTAGTTATAATTACGTTACTTCACTGGCATAAAGGGTTCTTAACACAGCAAATACATAAGATTGAATTACTGCTACAGCAGCTTCTAGGATTAATAATAAGATTTGTCCAATAACAAGTATAGAGACTAAGGTAGTTGACAGAGAAGGACCAGTGCTTCCTAGTAATGTAAGTAAAAGATGTCCTGCAATTATATTGGCTGCTAGACGTACTGCTAGTGTTCCTGGTCGAATGATATTTCTAATTGTTTCAATTAGGACTATAAATGGTATTAGAGCTCCAGGGGTACCTTGGGGCACTAAATGAGCAAATGTATGTTGAGTATGATTAATTCAGCCAAAGAGTATGAAAGCAATTCAGAGGGGCAGTGCTAGAGCTAGTGTTATAGCTAAATGGCTTGTACTGGTAAATACATAAGGAAGTAGGCCCAAAAAATTGTTGAATACAATTAAACTAAATAATCTTACGAATATAAGGGTAGTCCCTACGTGAGAAGCACCTAAAAGTGTTTTGAATTCTTTATGCAGGGTTCTTGTAACTAGTGATCATAATAGAGATCATCGAGAAGGTATAGCTCAGTATAGTATAGGCAGGAATATAATTCCTAAAAAAGTGGAAAGTCAATTAAGTGGAAGTGATATTAAGCTCGAAGTAGGATCAAAAACTGAGAATAGATTTGTTATCATTTTCAACTTATTTCTGTTTTTTGTAGTTGGGTAGAAGATTTTTCAATTTTAGAAGGTACTTTAATAAAGTAGTTTAATACTATAAATACGATAAATGTTGCTGAAAATATAAGAAATAGATTTAATCATAATAAAGGGGCTATTTGTGGAATTGAAAAATATCAAGTGTGTTTGATTATTTAAGCGTGACAGGCTTATGTTATATTAATTAACTAATTTTTCTTCCATCAGAAGTAGTCGTTAATTACTATTATAGGTTTAAAAGACCTACACTTACTTTCAGTCATCTGATGAGGCATCTCTAGCTGATGAGATTCAGTTTAGGAAGGAATTAACTGATACACTTTCTACTACAATAGGTATAAATCTGTGGTTAGCTCCACAAATTTCTGAACATTGTCCGTAAAATAATCCTGGTCGGTTTATTAGAAAACTAACCTGGTTAAGTCGTCCTGGGATTGCGTCTGCTTTGACCCCTAAAGCTGGTACTGTTCATGAGTGAATTACATCAGCAGCTCTGATTAATACTCGAATCTGAGTATTTATAGGAAGGACAGTTCGGTTATCTACATCTAAAAGTCGAAACCCGTCTTCAGCAAGTTCGTTTGTAGGAATTATATAAGAGTCAAACTCAACTTGTAAGAAGTCTGAATATTCGTAGCTTCAGTATCACTGGTGTCCGATAGTTTTTAATGTGACGCTTGGGTTATTAACTTCGTCTAATAAGTATAGTAGTCGGAGAGAAGGAAGGGCAATAAAAATAAGAATTAGTGCGGGTAATACAGTTCATACAATTTCAATAGTTTGGCCTTCTAATAAAAACCGGTTTGTAAAAGTGTTAAAAAATAAGGTGGATATTATATAACCAACTAATGTTGTAATTAAAATCAATACTACTATCGCATGATCGTGAAAAAAAATCAATTGTTCTATAAGAGGGGAAGCTCTATCTTGTAAACCTAAGTGACCTCATGTTGGCATAAGTTTTCTAAAAGAAGAATTGTTCTTCCTGGTAGGAGCTTAAATCCTATGCATCTGTCTGCCATTTTAGAAGTTAGTAATTAAAGGAATTTCTATATAGCTGTGGTCTGCAGGCGGAAGATTATGTTGTCACTCAATTGAAGTTGGTAGAAAAAGAGAGAATATAACTGGTCGAGCAACGGTTAATGCTTCTCATACAATTATAACAAACCCTAAAACGGCAATTAATGATACTGTAGACCCAATAGATGAGACTACATTTCATGCTGAATAAGCGTCTGGGTAGTCAGAATACCGCCGAGGTATTCCATTAAGTCCTAAGAAATGTTGAGGGAAGAATGTAATATTTACTCCAATAAACATTACTATAAAATGGATTTTTAGTCATTTGGGATTTAAAGTAAGCCCTGTGAAGAGTGGGAATCAGTGGGCAATACCAGCAAAAATACCGAATACTGCTCCTATAGAAAGAACATAATGGAAGTGGGCAACAACATAGTATGTATCATGTAAAATAATATCAATTGATGAGTTAGCAAGAACTACTCCTGTAAGGCCTCCTACGGTAAACAAAAATACAAACCCTAGTGCTCAGATTAAAGATGGACTATAGTTTAGCTGGGTACCGTGAAGTGTCCCCAGTCAGCTGAAAATTTTGATACCTGTAGGAACAGCAATAATTATTGTGGCGGATGTAAAGTAAGCACGAGTATCAACATCCATACCTACTGTAAATATATGGTGTGCTCAAACTACAAATCCTAAAACACCAATGGCTAGTATAGCGTAAATCATTCCCAGAGTTCCAAATGCTTCTTTTTTACCTGATTCTTGGCTAATAATATGTGAAATCATTCCAAAGGCAGGTAAAATTAAAATATAAACTTCCGGGTGACCGAAGAATCAAAATAAGTGTTGGTATAAGACAGGATCTCCTCCTCCTGCCGGGTCAAAGAACGAAGTATTTAGATTTCGGTCTGTTAGAAGTATCGTAATAGCTCCTGCTAAAACTGGTAGTGATAGTAAAAGTAGTAGGGCAGTAATAAATACCGCTCAGACGAAAAGAGGTATTCGGTCTATAGTTATTCCTGTTGATCGTATATTGATAACGGTAGTTATAAAATTTACAGCACCTAGAATTGAAGAAACCCCTGCTAAGTGTAATGAGAAAATTCCTAGATCTACAGATGCTCCTGCATGGGCGATGCTAGCAGATAAGGGAGGGTAAACAGTTCACCCTGTTCCTACTCCTCTTTCAACTATACCTCTAGAAAGAAGTAGGGTTAGCGAGGGAGGTAAAAGTCAGAAACTCATATTATTCATTCGGGGGAAAGCTATATCGGGAGCACCTAATATTAAGGGAACTAGTCAATTTCCAAATCCTCCAATTATAATAGGTATTACCATGAAGAAAATTATAACGAAAGCGTGGGCTGTAACAACCACATTATAAATTTGGTCATCTCCAATAAGACTTCCTGGTTGACCTAATTCAGCACGAATAATAAGTCTAAGAGCAGTCCCTACTATCCCAGCTCAGGCTCCGAAGATAAAATATAAGGTTCCAATGTCTTTATGATTTGTAGAAAATAATCATCGTTGCGTTGAGATAAAATGGCTGAGTTGTAGGCGATAGACTGTAAATCTATACACGGATTAGTATCCTTTTATTACGGCTTTGTAGTGGAAATTAGAAATAAGACGTCAGACTGCAATTCTGAAGATGCGTGAAACGCCGGAGCTTAAATTAGAGTGGGCTTAAAGCTTAAGAGATTTTTACTCCTTTTGATAGCTTTGAAGGCTATAAGTTTAGATAACTTAAAGCTTTATAAAATAATTATAAATAATCTAGGGGCTAATAGACCAAATATGTTAAAGTATAATATGGAGGGTGTTAAGTAAGATCTATTAGTTAGTTTTATACTTCACTTAGTCTTAGGGCTTGAGATTGTGAGAGCTGTTATGGCAATTCGTAAATAATAAAATAAAGTTAAAAGAGCTGAAGATAAAAGAATGGCTAGTATAACAAACATATGGGAGGAAATTATCTCTTGGATAATAAGTCATTTGGGAATAAATCCAGTAAAGGGAGGTAATCCTCCTAAGGATAAAAGAGATGAAAATGTTAGTATTTTTATTTGAGAGGAGTGAGAAGAGTGATTTAAAATGTGGGAAATATGGAAAGCTTCTTGGTAATTAAAGAGAATGGCCACAGAAGTGGAAATAAGGCAATAAAAAGAGAAGTAGATAAGTCAATTTGTCTCTCTAATTAAAATGGCTGACATTATTCACGCCATATGATTGATTGAAGAATAAGCTAGAATTTTACGAAGAAGAGTTTGGTTAATTCCTCCAATAGCTCCTACTATAGCTGATGTAATAATAGCTGCTGGGATAATAGGTAAGGCTGAAGAATATAATAAGTAGGATAATAAGGATAAAGGAGCAATTTTTTGGATAGTTATGAGAATAATAACTTGGGGTCATTGAAGACCTTCTATAACTCTGGGAAATCAGAAATGGAAAGGGGCTGCTCCTGACTTTAGTAAAAGAGCGACTGTAAACAATAAAGTAGAAAGGTCATTAAATGATATTATAAAGGAAGCAGATATAATGATAATAGATGATCCTAGGGCTTGAATTAAAAAATACTTTAAAGCAGCCTCCGAAGAGTATTGATTATTTTTAGAGGAAATTAAGGGAATAAAAGATAAAAGGTTGAGTTCTAACCCGATTCAAGCTCCAAACCAAGAAGATGATGAAACAGATAGAAGAGTCCCTAAAGATAAAGTGGAGAAAAATAATATTTGAGAAGAAGAAAGTATAATTAAAAAGAGAGGGAGTAGACCCTCATAAATGGGGTATGAGCCCACGAGCTTACTTAGCTTATCTTTTTGATTACAAAAAGAGTAAACTAAAATCAGGTACACTCTGGTGTATAGTGCACACAAAGTTTTGATCTTTGGGGGAATGGTGTTGATTCCATTGGGTGTAAAAAAAAAAGGGGGGGGGGAAGGTTGGTTTGGAAAAAATTTTTTGGTTTATAATGAAGGTAAGATTTTACTTACATGTTTTACCCTATCAAGATAATCCTTTTTCAGGCACTTCATT